GTTTTCTTTAACCATCTTATTAAGAGCCCGAAACAACTGGTTACTCGAGAATCAAAGTGAATTTCCCAGTTAATCACGAAATGCTGCGGTTCTTATATAGAATTTCTTAATAAGTAATTCGCGAGATCATGCACCTGGCGTTACTATTTCGGACGTAAAGGGTACAGCCGTTTGGCTCCAGCTTATTCTTGAAATAAACAACTCACACACACTCCCTTTCCAAAAAAAATTAATACACCAATCACTACACTTAGATTTATTAGATTTGTTGCTAAAATATCGGTATTAAATCCGAAACTCCCGGCGGATGGCCAGTAGTACAAAGAAACGAAAGAATCGGTTACATTTTTCATGGAATCTCCTCTTAGATTTTAGATTATAGATAGATTAAAAATCAACCAGAGTTTTTTCTATCACTTTGTCCCTCTTTTTTTATTTATTTTATTCTTTTCTTTTTTTTCTTTTTGAAATCGAGTCAAAAAAATAGTCGAGTTCTACAGTACCCCTTGATTGTTGAAACACCTCATAAAGACTTCCTGTGAACTACGAACGGGAAGGATGAAAGCGAGTCGGTATGCGAATTCCTCAGTCGCAAATCAGCCCGTCCCGTAGGTTTAGGTTAGTTTATCAACAAAAAAGGAATTGTAGGGGTGAAATATTGATCTAATTTGAAAAAGCAAACAAGTACAAAAAACAATGAAAATTAAACAAAAGGATTCGCAAATAAAAGTGCTAATGCTACAACCAATCCATAAATCGTTAACGCTTCCATAAACGCTAGACTAAGCAATAGAGTACCTCTTATTTTGCCCTCTGCCTCGGGCTGTCGCGCGATACCTTCGACAGCTTGGCCCGCAGCAGTACCTTGACCAACTCCAGGTCCAATAGAAGCAAGCCCTACAGCCAATCCAGCAGCAATAACGGAAGCAGCAGAAATCAGTGGATTCATGAGAAGTTCCTCGTCCCAACAAAAAAAAATGGTTAATGATACAATCAAGAAATGAATTTTAATTGAATTATTAATTCATCCAGGCGAAGTAACTAAGAACTTGGAATTAAAATTAAAGAAATTTAATTATTATTAAAGTAATATTATTATTGAATCATCCGAACTACTTCGAAATCTCTTTTTTTGTTTCTTTTATAGCCACATATAGCCACAGAGTCTTTGTGACTCCATAAAACTTTCGTTCATCCATTGATATTTTTATATTTATGAACTGTTATTTCAATTAGTATTAGTCCATCTTTTCTTTAGTTGATCTCTTTAGTCAGCCAATTCACAATCACAACGATACGACAAGACTTCTATTGTAACCCACACTACAGTAGTAGTAGCGCAAATGAAATTTATTTTTAGTTCATATCATATATAACTCGTTTTAGTTCATATATAACTCGTCACTATTTAATTTAATATATACATATCTTTCTTCCATCGCGTAAACCATTAGATTCAATCGTACTCGAGAATCAATCCCCTTTGTTAGGGACCTTTTTTTTTGTAAATTTATTATCGCGTATAAGTATAAGATTATTCCGACAAAATCACAAAATCCAAGTAAAAATTGTGAGTGCGAATTAGAGAACTGTCATTATTAGATTGATCTAAGTTTATGAAATTGAGTTTTGTAATTAATATTAAAAATATTAAATAGTTCCTTTTGTTCAATTGTTGAATACAATTGCTGGCCACTCTAAAGTATAATTTTTATCCTGTTTTTTAATTAATCACAGGTAGTAAACATATATCTTATTCAAATTTGGATTTGAAGAAGACCCTTGTCGAACCAATGTAAAATAAAATAGTGAGTCGAGAACGAGAAAATAGTAGAATACTAAGGTCATGAAAGAATAACTTTAGGAAAAAGATCTTTTAGATCTCTTTCCTTTTTTTTTTTTACAACTCTCTAATATCTTATGGTTTTTTTGTTCCTATATATTTCTATTGGATTTCTATTGTATTATTGTATATAGAGCCTACCTTTCCCGTTTCTATTTGTTAAGGCAATCATCTTGATCCATACATAGATTAATTTGCGCGAAACTAAAAAAGGACTAGTTCAATGATGTCCTTCCAGAGATTCACCTATATAAGCCGCAGCTAAAGTTGCAAAAATAAGAGCTTGAATACCACTTGTAAATAAGCCAAGGAACATGACAGGGATAGGAACCACTGAAGGTACTAAAGAAACAAGAACAACAACTACTAATTCATCTGCTAAGATATTCCCAAAAAGTCGAAAACTAAGTGATAACGGCTTTGTGAAATCTTCTAAAATATTAATAGGTAGAAGGATTGGGGTTGGTTTAATATATTTACCGAAATAGCTTAATCCTTTTTTGGTAAGACCTGCATAGAAATATGCGCCTGAGGTGAGTAAAGCCAAAGCAACTGTCGTATTTATATCATTCGTTGGTGCCGCTAACTCTCCACGAGGTAATTCTACGATTTTCCAAGGTAAAAGAGCTCCTGACCAATTAGAAACAAAAATAAATAAAAACATAGTTCCAATAAAAGGAACCCAGGGGATGTATTCTTCTCCAATTTGGGTTTTACTCACATCTCGAATGAATTCAAGAACATATTCGAAGAAATTCTGACCTCTAGGTGGAATGGTTTGTGGGTTCCGAACAGCTATCGCAGCTGAACCTAATAAGATAGAAATTACAACCCACGAAGTAATAAGTACTTGTCCGTGGACTTGGAAACTGCCTATTTGCCAATAGAAATGTTGGCCTACTTCCACACCAGCTATATCATATAATCCTTTAGGTGGGTTCATGGAACATGATAGCACATTCATATTTCCCTCTGAAAAAAAATCACAAAATTATTTTGATTCAACCATTTCTTTGTCTACTTGCATCGGGTATTTGACCTAGCAACTCTTTTGTTTGTTTTTTTTTATAGTAGCTAATCACATAATAGCACCCGTTCGTTTTTAAATATTTAGCAAAAATAACCGATTCACAAAATCGAGCGTATTTTCACCTAAACGTTTTTATCTTATTATTTTATTCATTTAATCAAGGATTTCTTAGATAGTTAGAACGGCCCTCACAAATAGCGAATACTAATTTGTTAAGAATTAAGCGGATTGAAGATATAGCGTCATCATTTGCTGGAATCGAAATATCTGCAAGATCGGGATCACAATTTGTATCGATTAAAGAAATTGTTGGAATTCCCAGGGTGATACACTCCCGCAGGGCCGTATATTCTTCATGCTGATCGACGATGATTACAATATCGGGCAATCCTGTCATATATTTAATTCCGCCCAGATATGTTTGCAAGCGATATAATTGTCTTTTCACCGTAGCCGCATCTCTTTTTGGAAGAAGGGCAAGCCTTCCCATTTTTTGTTCCATTCTCAAATCCCTGAACGTTTGAAGTCTCGTTTCTGTAGTAGACCAATTCGTTAACATTCCGCCGAGCCATTTTTTATTAACACAATGACACCTGGCCCTTACTGCCGCCCGTGCTACTGAATCAGCTGCTTTAGTTTTGGTCCCAACAATCAAGAATTGTTTTCCTCTACGTGCTGCCTCAAAAACCAAATCGCAGGCTTCGGATAAAAAACGAGCAGTTCTAGTAAGATTTGTAATATGAATACCGTTACGCTTTGCAGAGATATAAGGTGCCATTTTAGGATTCCATTTTCTAGTACCATGGCCAAAATGAACTCCCGCCTCCATCATTTCTTCTAAGTCGGTGGTCGAATATCTTCTTGTCATTTCTCCCCAACACCCCCCTCCCTTAAAGAAAAAAAAAAAGAGAGGAGGAACCAAATTACTAATTGTTTTGTTCCGAGGGAACCTGCTCTTATACCGTAGATTGTCCGTAGATCGACCGAACAAGCCAATAGTCTTTTCGAATAAGAATGATTAAATTCTCTAAAGAATTGTTAGCGTATATCATGGAATGTCTTTCAAAGACACGAATCAAATAATTTGCGGTGGTGAAACAAAATATCTCGAATTTCCCCCTGGAAGAGATTGTTTTTTTTTTCAAAAGTGCCCTTGTGGGAGTGCACTAATCCTTTCAATCCAGTACCAACGGGTATCATACCACCCAAAACAACGTTCTCTTTCAGACCTTTCAACCAATCGATTCGACCACGGAGAGCTGCTTTTGCTAAAACTCTAGCAGTTTCTTGAAAACTGGCTTCCGCTATGAAACTTTGAGTATTGAGCGATGCTCGAGTTATTCCCAATAAGAGGGCTCGGTAACAAATCGCTTCTTCCAACACGCGACCCAGTCGTTCTGCTCTAAACACTCCAATTAATTCTCCGGGTGAAAAAACATTAGACATTCCATCTTCCGAAACCAACACCTTTGATGTTATTTGACGTACAATAATTTCTATATGCTTATTATGAATCTGCACCCCTTGGGATCGATAAACCTTTTGAATCTTATTAACCAAAGAGATACGACTTTGGACTATCGTTAGCTCAGCACCAATTAAGAATGCCCATGGAATTCCAAGAATTCTTGTTATACGTTCGTTCCAACCCTTAAACCTCTTTTCTAAATTCATCGATATTGAATCAACCGACCGAACTTCTAACACCTGTTCTACTTTTGGAAGTCCCTGGGTTATATCACCAGATCTCGATTTTTCATATATAAAGGTAATTAAAGGATCTCCTTCATACAGTATTTCCCCATAATGTCCATGAACAGTTGCTCCCGGAGTGGCCAAATAAGGCTTAGCTAATCGTATTACTACAGAGTCAACTTCAACAAGTAGAATTTGACCTGATTTTAGGCGCGGTCCGTTTTTGGCTATACATATATTTTCACAAATAAACTGCCCAAGACTCATTATTATAGATCTTTCTTGACAATAATTGGGCTGGAGAAAGTACCAATTCAAAATAATGTTACTTTCCGGGGCGGGATTATAAATTTTCGCGTTTTCATCCATTAAATAATAGTTTTTAATTACTTGAAAAGTCTGTTTTAAATTTTCCAGTTTCAAATCGTCTTTCTGATTATGAGTTAGTAAATGGTACAATGTATAAACATTCGTAATTAGAAAGACTGTTCCTAAAGTACCCGTCGAATTCTTAATCTTAATTGGAATTAGAGGATCTTTTGTAATTTGAATTGATTCTTTTAGCAAATTGGCATAGTTTACATTCCTGAATGGCTCCATCCTAAAACAATTGTATGATGACAGAATTATCAACAATTGTGATCCCGTATTTCGATTCAATCGCGTATGAATAGTTCGTTGATTTTGATTAAGGGGTTGCTCAATTCTTGCCTTGGAATAAAGGGAAGAAAACGGATTAATATTGGTGAAATCCGATCCATTATCAGAGAGCAGTCCGGAGACCGCCGGATCATTTCTTTTTACGATATATGAAAGAGTGGATTTCGATAAGTTGATTCTTAGAAAATGTTGAATCAAACCCTTTGACCGTAGTTCAACAAAGTAAGCACGGGCTTCTTGACTAGACGAACTTTTTTGGTCTTGCTCCCAATTCAATACTAAACAAGTTCGAACTAATTGAATAGTTGTATGTGAAATTCCTCGAATTGGTTTACCATTTCCATAAAGGATATAATTGACAACTTGCAGTTTCACATTATCCCTTTCCTGCAATATATCCGGCGGGAAAAGCGTTCCGAAAGTTATACCGTCCTTTATTTCATATGTGACGATAGGCCGAACCAAAACAAAATACTTTTTCTTCCGAGGCGTGATCCGTTGAACATAGATCCAATTTTTCCTTTTTTTGTATTCTGAGTCAGTTGGTTTTCGTGTGCCTTGTGTTATCAAAACGCCGCTATGTCGGGATATCTTATCCAGCTCGCCAGGAAAATGGATATCTCCAGCAAGTATTTTAAGTTCAATTCTTTTGTTTTTTCTCTCCACCCGGACCAACCCACCTACTCGGCTTCTTATATTTAAAGTAATTTGTGTATCTACGCCAATAAGACTATTGTTCCGGACCATTATGGAAGACGATCCCGGTAAGATATGCACTTCCTCGGGAATGAAAAAAAACGGATCGACTTTCATTTGCATTTGGGATTTTGTCCTAAATTCCTTGCCTCCTCGATACTCAAGTAAATCCTCTTTTTTGGCTATTGAGTGCATTTCTATAGTCCCATATTTAGTAATGCCCGAACTCTTTCTTATGTATCGAGGATCGTCGAAATAAGCCAGAATGCTATTTCTACGGAAAATGCCGTTGATAGGGATTTCACCAGAGATACCCGAAGGGAGCTTTAGTGTGTTCTCGCGTTCTTGAATCGAATGGAGTGGAATGATGAATCGATTTCTTCGCCTCTTTGCGAATAAATTAGAATTCGGGTAGAGAATGGTCGGATCGTTGAGATTACAACGACGAGTACAGATAATTCGGCTAAGGGCTGAATAATCATAAATCCTATCGTCTTTTTGAATGTTACCCGAAAAATACCAAGGAAGTACTTTTTTTATCGCCGGATCTTTTGTTCCTAAGAAGTTATAAGTGGATTTTCTCTGGCTAGACCACGAATGCGTACTCATTTGATCTTGATCCTTGTGTAGCGAAAGTGAGACTAAACTGGATCTGCACGGTTCGCCTAATAATATCCATAAATGGCTTGTTTGTGGTAATAGATGAACATTTCCGTATGTAAATTCGGGCGCCTGATACACGTCGCTGCTCCAGTGCATTTCTCCGTCTGAGTCAGCATAAATATGTTTGCGAACTTTCTCTTTAAAATGAAAAGTGGATTTTCGCGCGCGAATCTCAGCAATCACCTGTTCTGAGTGGACATATTGATCGGTTTGAACTAAAATAAAACTTTGAGATGGAATATTTACATAATGTCGAATATCTTCATTTTCAATCGTTACTAACAAGTTTATAGAACATATAAACGCGGGATGCCCATGGCGTGTACGTGTCGGATGAACCAAATCCGCGTTGAATTTGATTTTTCCATTAGATGGGGCCCGCACATGTTCGGCAGTACCCCCCGTGAATACTCCACCCGTATGAAAAGTTCTTAATGTTAATTGAGTACCCGGTTCTCCAATCGATTGGCCTGCAATAATACCGACAGCTTCTCCCAACTCAACCAGGTCACCATGAGTAGGACTACGCCCATAACATAATCGACAGATCCAAGATGCACTCCTACAAGTAAAAGGAGTTCGAATAGCTATCGGTTGTACTCGAAGGGTTAAGAATTGATTCAGAAGTCCAATCCCAATGTCTTGATTTCGGGTGGCAATACACCGGGTGCCGATATAGATATCATGAGCTAATACACGACCCATTAATGTTTGTATAAAAATTCTTTCCGGTATCATCCCATCCGTCCGACTCACAGAACTAGCACGAACGGTACCACAATCGGTTCGGCGTACAACAATGTGTTGAACTACTTCAACAAGCCGGCGCGTGAGATATCCAGCATCTGATGTTCGTACGGCAGTATCCACAACCCCTTTACGGGCTCCGTAGCAAGAAATGATATATTCTGTT